AGAGCGACCTCGTCTTGCTTGCTTCTGGCGAAGCTTCTAGCACTATATAATAAATAGGCATGCATTCTTGTATGGTAGGAATACTACTGGCCGACCACTACATAGGAGCGATAGCAAAGCCAAGCCGTATAAAGGCGAGCAGCCCTTATAGCAATAGCAAACGGCCTACTTATAGCCCTTTCCCCTTTTCATAATAATAAGGTAAGTTGAAAACTAGAATTCCTTGCGAATTCTATCCCATTGGGTTTGAGGAGGACTAGTAGATTCGATGGCAGTGCGCCAGGGAAAGGGCCAAGCTGTACAAGAATACCCCCATTAAAGTACCAAGCAAGCTATTATTCTGGGGATCTCCATTGAGGAGCATCAAACCCTAATGAAAGATCTCTCCCCATTAGCAACAGGTAATCATTTTCAAGCCACAAGAAGGGATCCCCTACTGAACGAAAGGAAAGTGAGTTCTTCCAGTTGGCATTCATTAGTCCGGTTGGGTAGGAGCACCTGGTTGATCGCCCAACAAAATAGTTGTTTAGCGAATGACTCAACCTATGCATCCGGTATTTACACACTTCGAGGTGTAAATCACTTAAACTATTTATTCCCCCTACCCCTGTATTAATGAAAGAATAGAATTTTGGACTTTGACCTTGCGAGCACCCACTAAAATCAAAATAGGGAGGGCGCACTTTTATCTCCCCGATCTCCAGAACCGCAAAAAAGATGGAATTCTCCGTCTTCTTAGCCGACGTAAGACCTTCATCCGGCAGCAAAAAGCTGTCCCTTGGAGCTGCTCCCATTTTTTCCGGGTATGAAGAAGCGGGAGTGCACCACATGGAGGAGAACCCTACTCGCCTTTGTATGCCAAGTCACTGGACCGGCGAAACTGATTCTCCCGAGGTGGTCAAAGCGGGATCGTTCCAACGCGCCCACGCCTTACTGCTTATTCAGGGGCGGGCGAAAGTGCCTATGGGACCATTCGACATTCATAGCCTTTCAATCCTATTCGGATCTTGCAAGACTGGAATATGAAACGAAAGTCATCCTGAAATATGCTAGGAGCTTCTTCCCCACATATCCTAACCGGACATTTTACTATTTGGTCGAGCGGAAAGCCGATTCGTTGGGCGGAATAAGCAGAGGAAAGAAAGAGAACACTTACTTACTCTTACTGCTGATTTCATTCAAAAGCGAAGGAAGAAAGCTACTCGACCAAAGCAAACAGCAAGCTGAAAAACGCTAGCTTTAACTTGAAATTGCGAAAAGAAAGAACAACTATGTAAGTAAACCTTAGCTAGTCCGTAGGTCCGTTAAGGAAGTGGAACGAAGCCAAAGCAATACTAAACAAGCGAGAAAAGCCCTATATATTAGTAAAGCAGCGCTAACGCGCCCCTTATTGAAAACGGCCTAGCTAACGCGCGATTGCAGCTCGCGCAGGGGCGCTCACGTTTTTTGGCTGAGCCGTATCTTGCTGGTAATGGATTGATTCAAGAATCTTGCTTGGTTTAGGCAGGTAAGTGTTAAGAGGCTCTTTAAGGCTGTCATTAGGTATACATAGCTACACATAGGAGTTTCTTGCAATACATAGTGGTTGGCTTCGAATCACATGAAGCCCATATGGATGTCCACCCCTATTCCCTCTAAAGCTCTCCCAGTGGGGAACTTAATCAGTCCATACAAGGACCTACTGAGTCATCAACCCTTGCATCTATTTGATGCATCATCACATGGCCGTCGTGTAACTCCTCGAGAATCATGTCATTCGCCTGTCACGTGTTGCCACCAGAGTCATAAATACTCGAAGTAAGCTCATGGCCCGCCCCTTTAGAGATAGGGGCGAGGGCGGCGAGAGCTCAGGGCCGAAGGTGGCTTCGCTTAGTACATAAGCTGATAAGACCTGCGGCAGATACAGTAGAGCGCATGCAAAAAGGAGCTTATAAAGTAGACAGCAAAAGTAAATTGCCTGCCATGAGACAGACAAGCCGCTCTGCAATAGTGAAGGAGCGGCTTCGCTATCCCATGCAAGTGAAGGGCCAGTCCTCCTATCGCGAACCTATCCACTTATCTACCGCATCGAGGCGAACATCTCGGCTTGGTTGGAAAGCTTTTATATAGCAATAAACCGGAAGGCTCAGGTCTTTCCGAGGCCAGGTGATCAGTATGGAGCCGAAGGCGAAGGTTTCCAGCGGGCCCCCTTCTCTTGCTTTCCCTTTAAGTGACAAGGGGGGTGAGCCGCTCCAAGCCGAAAGCGATAGCGAATCCCGAACTTGCCCACGCTCATCCAAACCGGCCTCAAAAAGCGATCGGAAAGCGAAGCCCTTCCTTCCAATCCAAGCCGGCGAAGCCGCCCCTATATCTAACCACCGCTCGCCCCGATCACATATTGGCACGTTCATGATGCATCATGATCAAAAGGCCGTAAAAAGACCTATGCATCAGTGTACTGTCATGATCACATATTAGCTCGATTTTCTTGACGGCTTGAAGGCGAAGCCGCCTATTTCTTAGGGCAAAAGGCGCTCCCTCCTCCTAACTCCTTCCACTTCTCCCAGGGACTACGGCTTGACCCTCGGGGAAGAACTCCGCGGGACCCCTCCTTCTAGGGCGCCTAGATAGTGAAAGGTTATCCCTTTGCAACGCTGGAAGCTAAGCAAAGTAACGAAGCTGGCTGACTACGCTCGAGCAGAGCTCAGGCCCGGAGGTGGTGGCTGAACTCGCCGCAGAGTTCAGGAGCGAGCAAGACTCTCTTGGTGAATGCAATCAGAATCGGCTGCTTGCCGCAGCAGAGTGCTTTGCCCATGCTGCTATCCGCCGCCGAAGCGCTCAAGGGATTCGTGCTTGGATGTCGAGATCAGGGGACTCTATCCAATCCATGCGGCGAAATCTATTTGTGGTGGAACAAACTCAATATATTTATCTCTCTATATATATAGAGAGATAAATATATACAAGAGATCGGCCCCGAAGCAAGGTAGGGCGGGGGCCAGCAACTTTCACTTGTTAGGAGTGGGGGCTGAAAAGAGCTCTTTGTATAGGTTGGGTTTGCTGGGCTGCTTACCTTATTATTATGAAAAGGGGAAGGTTTGATAAAGGAGCTTTTAAGCCCTTTTGCTGGATTGTTGGTCCGCAGCCCCGCCCTATAGAATGAATAAGGAGAGGCCTATTGATGACCGAGCCACTCTTATACTACTCCTTACCTCACCCTCCTTGTCACTTAAAGGGCGAAGTCGCTGAAGCGAGTCTAAAGGCCAAAGAGTGATCTTTGAACGCTACTACGCATCCTTACTAATAGTATAGTGTAAGGTAGGTTTGGGTATAGCAGGACTTGAACCTGCGACCATTAGGTTAAAAGCCCAATGCTCTACCAACTGAGCTATACACCCCAAAATATATATAGTACTAAATAAGGATTGGTGCGGAAAAGAGGGCGGCCCCTCTTCTTCTCATCATATTAAAGGGGCGCGGCTCTGTATGAGGCTCGTACTGCGGAGCAAGCGAAGAAAACGTAAGGGCGCGCGTTAGCACTCCTGCAAGAAAACGGCCTAGCTAACGCGCCCCTTATTGAAAACTCAAGGAAAGCCTTGATCGATATGAGAAAGATGCGCTCAAGCACCCAACCTAGTAAAGGCTCGAAAGCCGGCCTTACTCAACAAGCACCTTTCTTAGTAAGGTTGCTTGTTTCCACTCATTGAAGATTCTATCTACAAAAGAAGGTCAACGGGGGATACTAAAGTTGCTCTCACTGACACCATCTACGAGAAGGTGAGGTCGTCTTTCTTTCCAGCCGCCATACGGTTCGCCTTAAAGCCTTAAAGACGGAGAAGGGGAGGAGCAGTTATCTATGTAATTACGGTCTTTGTTGGCCGTTGTTCCGGTCTTTGTCCAATTCCGTCTTACCAAACAAGACTGACTTCTGACCAACCCGCGAAGGGTTGTGAAGTTGGACCAGGTACGAAGAATGAATCTATATCTGTGTACGGAAGTTGCTGGCCGGCGGCCGCTCAACTGTTCGAGCGCAATACAGTGGTGGTTGGTTTCGATTCGACAAGGGTAGAATGCCTGGTCGAAGGTCCAGTACAGTAGGTAGCAGGCGTGTTCGTTTTGGCTCCCGAGCGAGAACGAGAAATAGGCGATGCACCATCCTTGCTGCTACGTACGTTGACCTTGACTTGACAGATTCATCCAATTGAACCCACACTCAAAGGAGGACCACAAGCCCAGGGCTCGACGAAACAGAAAGTATCAGCATTAAGAAACTTCTTGCTTGGGGTTAGCAGTGCAAGAAGGAGCCGGGCATTCATTTCTTCATTCATATTCATAGCTTAGTCTACTAAAAGAGGGACCAGCCTCATCGTGGTAATTAGAGGACATCTCTGATCGTTCACCTCTAATGTAACACGTTCCCTCCCAGTTATATGATCAATGGGATCAGTCGGCTAGAGAGCGGGGCTACTCTTCTTCCGGGGAGGCAAAGTCGTCCCTTCTACTGATCGAACCCTCAGTTCGGAGGTCTTCGTCAACATGTTACGAGGCTTCAGTCTTCGGCGGGTCACCATTACTTGACTTAGAAAGGCGAACATCTGGGCAAGGGAAAGCGCAGTGCGCCTGGTGCAAATGGCTTTTTTTTTCATGATATACCAATCAGAATGGAGGGCCCTACCTACGTACATGATTGATAGAATCACTACGTGGGGGGGTCGGTCAACTTGATGCGGGAGAGGCATGAGTGCAGTTCGATCTTGTGGTGTATTCGTTTGTAGTGAGTAGGGCCTCTTTCTCGTTGATCAGTTCGCCTCCGCTCTATTGAAAGGTCTCCATTCCTACGGCGGTTTTGTCAACGAACGCGTCCCGGGCCGGATTGACTAACCTAACCCTTAAGGGGGCCTTGCCATAGTTGGGTTCTCTGCTTTAGTGTGATTGACGAAGGCTAGGCAATACCCAAAACAAATGAAAAGAGATCGGGGTCGATAGTTGGCAAGGAACTGGATTCCCCCCAAACAAAAAGG